TTATCAATGATTTCCACAGAGGGCGGTAAAATTATGTCTCGAGCAGTTATATATCCAGGACCTTTGACACAAATAAGCGCGTTGCGCGTTCCATATAGATTACTTCTTAATACAATCTCGTTCAAATTCATTAAAATTTCATGTACTGATTCTTGAATACCTACTATGTTAGAATAGTCATGTGGTATGTTCTCAGATTTTGCACGTGTAATACATGTTCCTTCTATTTCGCCAAGTAAAGCTCTTCGCATCGCAATGCCTATTGTGTCGGCTTGACCTTTCATAAGTGGAGACAGAATAAAGCGTCCATAATAAAGACGCTTACTGTCTCTTCTTGATTCAACACACTTCCACTGTAGTGTCCGAGTAGATACTTTCACTTTCTCTCGAACCATAGTAATTTTATTTGATCAGATCATTGAATCGTTTATTTCTCTTGAAACCCTTTCAGCCTTTATTTAGTTCTATACACGTCTTTTTTTAGGGGGTCTACAACCATTATGTGGCATAGGGGTTACATCTCGTACGAAACTTAAAAGTATACCGCTTCTACGAATAGCTCGTAATGCTGCATCTCTTCCGAGTCCAGGGCCTTTTATCCTTACTTCAGCTCGTTGCATACCTTGATCCACTACTGCTCGAATAGCATTTCCTGCTGCGGTTTGGGCAGCAAAAGGTGTTCCTCTTCGTGTACCTCGGAATCCACAAGTACCTGCGGAGGACCAAGAAATCACCCGACCCCGTACATCTGTAACGGTTACAATGGTATTGTTGAAACTTGCTTGAACATGAATAACTCCCTTTGGTATTCTACGTACATTTTTACGTGAACCACTACGTGTATTTTTACGTGAACCAATTCTTAATATAGGTTTTGCCATATTTTTTCATTTCACAATAAATATATGGATATATCCATTTCATGTCAAAACGGACCTTTTTTTTTTGCCAGCTCCCCGGAAGTGGCTTTTCCTTTAGTAAGATTTAGTAAGATTATCCTTGTCTTTGTTTATGCCTCGGGTTGGAACAAATTACTATAATTCGTCCCCTCCTACGGATTAGTCGACACTTTTCACAAATTTGACGAACGGAAGCCCTTATTTTCATAGTTGTTATTCCTTAATTCTGTGAATATATTTATTGGTGGACGAAAAAAAGGTTTCTTGATATTTTTGAATCTTGAATTGTATCTTCGCGAAAGGAATGTTGAAATTGAAAAAACCACTTACTCATTTGAATCCTTGTTATGGAGTCTACAAAATGGCTGTCCCCTGATTAACTTATACCTAAGAACTTACTAAAATTTGTACTTTTTTCTCCTAAAGGTATACCTATACAAAAATATGTCGAATCCTTTCAGAAGCATGACCTAAAATCAAACAAATCGTTAGTATCTAAACAAAATCGAACCATGCCGTTCGGAAGTGATTCAGAAAGAAAACTTTCATTAATTCATTTTTTCTTTAATTTCATTCGAAGTAAAACATCCGAAACTTTTTTGAGCAGGGGTGGTATTACACAACCCCTTTTTTTTTTTTCACAAATCATAAGTTCCGGATATCCAATTTTTATATTAGAAAGATTACCATATATAACACAAAATTTCTCCGCCGATTCTTTTTAGTCTAGCTTCTCGGTCTGTCATTATACCTTGAGAAGTCGAAAGGATTACAATTCCTATTCCGCCTAAAATTCGGGGAATTCGTTGAGAGTTAGAATAGATTCGTAGACCCGGTCGACTTATTCTCTTTAAATATAAAATCCTTTTATAGGATTCTTTCTTATTTCGTCTATGTCTTAGGGTTAAAATCAAAAAATATTGGTTATTTTCGCGATGTTTCCTTACGTTTTCGATAAAACCCTCTCGTAAAAGTATTTTAACAATGCTTTCGGTCATATTAGTCGATCCTATCCGAACCGTTCCTTTTCTATTCATGTCAGCATTTCGTATAGAGGTTATTATATCAGCAATAGTGTCTTTTCCCATGATAAGTTAAAATTCCTTATTGTTCTATAATTTTAATATAATCAACATGTTCTTTTTCTTTTATTTAGATATAGATATAGATCTAGACGAATTATATATTAATATATGAATTAAATTATTAATATTTTATTATTAAGGGTATATGCGTGATACACAATCTATTAATTCATTTTATTTCAATACCATTTTTTTTAATCCTATACTACCTATCGATATTTAGATCTTATAATACCTCAGGAGCTAATGAAACTATTTTAGTAAAGTTTAATTGTCTCAATTCCCGTGGGATCGCCCCAAAAACTCGAGTTCCTTTTGGATTTCCTTCTTGATCAATGACAACTGCGGCATTGTCATCATATCGTATTATCGTCCCATTGTTACGTTTGAGTTCTTTACAAGTACGGACAATTACAGCTCTAATTACTTCGGATCTTTCTAGAGGAGTATTTGGTATTGCTTCCTTGATTACAGCAACAATAACGTCACCAATATGAGCATATTGGCGATTACTAGCTCCTATTATTCGAATACACATCAATTCTCGAGCCCCGCTGTTGTCTGCTACATTCAAATAGGTTTGTGGTTGAATCATATCATTTTTTTGTATCTCTTCTTTTAATGTAATGCAAAGGACGAAGTAAAAAAATATTGTTTGTCAAAAAAAAACTTATAATCTTTTTATCCTTAAATGTTATTTAGCTTTTTCATTCGATATTCCTATTCAGAAATAATGAATTGGGTTTTTATAGGCATTTTTGATGCCGCTATTGAAATAGCTTTTCTGGCTATATTTTCGGGTACACCACCCATTTCATAAAGGATTTTACCTGGTTTAACCACAGCTACCCAATACTCAGGGGATCCTTTCCCAGAACCCATACGCGTTTCTGCAGGTCTTACTGTAACGGGTTTGTCTGGAAATATACGTACCCAAATTTTTCCACCGCGTCGTACATTTCGTGTCATTGCTCGTCGCCCTGCTTCGATTTGTCTAGATGTGATCCAAGCGGGTTCAAGTGTTTGAAGAGCATATCTGCCAAAACAAATACGATTACCACGAGAAGATATTCCTTTTAGTCTTCCTCGATGTTGTTTACGAAATCTGGTTCTTTTGGGGTTATAGTTGATGGTTTTTTTTCTAAATTAGAAATTCCATCTCTACTACAGAACTGAACGTGAGAGTTTCTTCTCATCCAGCTCCTCGCGAATAAAAGGACTAAAAAAAAAGCTTGTATTAAGATATAGATTATAGATGTAGTTAATGATTAATTCTATTAATCATGGTATTTTTTTTTTTATTTCATCTGATTTCTTCTAAATTTGTGTATGTCTTTTTCGAAATGGAATCCAAAATGAATTCTATTTATTTTAAAATAACGTAATATCATCATCTCGAATGTCGTTTTTGTTAGAGTTATAATATTCTAACAAATCCTTATTTTCTTTTATCTTTTTCATTTTTTTTTTTTCGTATTTTATTACTTTTTTTTTTCAAATAAAAAACAAATTTTTCGCCGGCGAATATTTACTCTTTCAATATCTATTTCAGTTTGATGTTTATCCCACGAGGTCTCAGAATAAAAATCCGAATAGATAATAAAGTTTCTGGTTTATTCCGCCATCCTGTCCAATGAATTACTAAGATTTCTTTTTCAATAGAATCCTCTATATTCATGGGTTCCGTCGTTCCCATCGCTTCTTGATTAATCATTAGGCCCGAATTCTACAATGGAGCTCTTACATTAAATTTGGAATTTCATTTTTTAATTTGTTTTTGAGTCAATTTTCTCAGTTTTTATTGGCTCAAGGCTCTTAATTTTTGGTTTTCGGAACAGATTTATCTAATTATTATGAATGAATCTGTATTGATGCTTTATTACATTGCTTTTCTTACAGTGACCTCATAGATTTTCCAAATTGGAATAATATATCATTAATATTCAATTTTTTCTCTCTTTCTTTCATCTTTCCATTTATCCGCATACTTTTTGATTACCTTTCATAACTTATAATCATATTTCTTTATTCTTTTTTTTTTTTGTAAAAAAAATTCAGTTGCTACAATGATATGATCAGTCTATCATATCTTGACTGATTTTTTTGGATCCAGATAATGCGAAGCAATGAGTTGCTTAGGTTATTTATTAATGCTATAGTTATTAGTTGCTGTTATAGGTAAGTTCTTTTTTCGTTTTTGTTTATCTTAATCTAATCGAATCCTAAACCAACGAGTCACACACTAAGCATAGCAATTATATCAAAGGAGTTTTGATGGAAATTTAATTTTTATTCAACCTTATAGAATTGCTGATTTTATTCTTAAACATAAAAAAGAAGACTGCAATTTTTTTTATTACTGTTTTATTACTGTATAGTGTTATACTACATAGTTTTTGTTTTTTATCGTTGGATAAAATGTAAAGAACGTTTTTTTATTCTTCGTCTACGAATATCCAAATTTTTATTCCTAAGACCCCATAAATAGTTCGAACTGTATAGGAACAATAATCAATTTTCGCTTCAATTGTTTGTAAAGGAACTCTGCCTTCTCTGATCCATTCAACACGTGCAATTTCTTTTCCGTCGATACGTCCTGCAATTTGTACTTGAATTCCTTTTGTATTCGCCTGTTCAGTTAATTCAATAGCTTTTTTCATTGCTTTTCGAAAAGAAACGCGATTTTTTAATTGTCCAGCTATAAATTCTGCAAGAATATTAGGATCCCCATACGGATTGGAAATTCTGGTAATAGCAATGTTGAGTTTTCTATTGACACAATTCAGTTCTTTTTGAACATTCATCTGTAATTCTTCGACTCTTCGGGGTTTATCTTCAATTAATAATTTAGGAAATCCCATATAGATTATGATCTGGATGAGATCGATTCTTTTTTGAATTTCGATACGTGCAATTCCTTCCATACCAGAGGATATTCTTATATTTTTTTGGACATAATTTTTAATACAGTCTCGTATTTTTTTATCTTCTTCTAAACCTTCAGAATACTTTTTTG